GCCAATCGATTGGAGAACCGGGTACTCAATTAACATTAAGAACTTTTCATACCGGCGGAGTATTCACGGGGGGTACTGCAGAACATGTACGAGCACCTTCTAATGGAAAAATAAAATTCAATGAGGATTTGGTTCATCCGACACGTACACGCCATGGCCATCCCGCCTTTCTATGTTCTATAAACTTGTATGTAACCATTGAGAGTAAAGATATTCGACATAATGTAAATATTCCACCCAAAAGTTTTCTTTTAGTTCAAAACGATCAATATGTAGAATCAGAACAAGTGATTGCTGAGATTCGCGCAGGAACCTCCACTTTGAATTTTAAAGAGAAGGTTCGAAAACATATTTATTCTGACTCATATGGAGAAATGCACTGGAGTACCGATGTGTATCATGCACCCGAATTTACATATGGTAATGTTCATCTATTACCAAAAACAAGTCATTTATGGATATTATTAGGAGGGCCGTGCAGATCTAGTCTAGTCTCACTTTCGCTCCACAAGGATCAAGATCAAATGAGCGCGCATTCTCGTTCTGTCAGGAAAAGATCCACTTCTAACCTCTCAGGAACGAATGATCAGTGGAGACAAAAATGCTTTACTTCGAATTTTTTTGGTAAAAAAGAAGATAGGATTCCTGATTATTCATACCTTAATCGAATTAGATGTACTGGTTGTTCTAATCTCATAGATCCAACCATTCTCGACCAGAATTCTGATTTATTCTCAAAGAGGCGAAGAAATAGATTTCTCATTCCACTCCAATCGATTCAAGAACGCGAGAATGACCTAATGTCTCTTTCAGATTCAGATATCTCGATTGAAATCCCCATAAATGGCATTTTCCGTAGAAACAGTATTCTTGCTTATTTCGACGATCCGCGATACAGAAGAAAGAGTTTGGGTATTTCTAAATATGGGACTCTAGAAATGCATTCAATCATCAAAAAAGAGGATTTGATTGAGTATCGAGGAGACAAGGAATTTAGGCCAAAATATCAAATGAAAGTGGATCGGTTTTTTTTCATTCCCGAGGAAGTGCATATCTTACCCGGATCTTCTTCCATAATGGTACGGAACAATAGTATCATTGGGGTAGATACACAAATTACTTTAAATATAAGAAGCCGGGTAGGCGGGTTGGTCCGAGTAGAGAAAAAAAAAAAAAGAATTGAACTAAAAATATTTTCTGGAGATATCCATTTTCCTGGAGAGACAGATAAAATATCCCGACATAGTGGCGTTTTGATACCACCAGGAGCAGGAAAACAAAATTCTAAGGAATCCAAAAAATGTAAAAATTGGATCTATGTTCAACGAATCGCACCTAGTAAGAAAAAGTATTTTGTTTTAGTTCGGCCTGTCGTCACATATGAAATAACGGACGGTATAAATTTAGCAACTCTTTTTCCCCCGGATCTGTTGCGGGAACGGGATAATGTGCAACTTCGAGTTGTCAATTATATACTTTATGGAAATGGTAAACCAATTCGAGGGATTTCTGATACAAATATTCAATTCGTTCGGACTTGTTTAGTATTGAATTGGGACCAAGACAAAAAAAGCTCTTCTAGTGAAGAAGCCTGTGCTTCCTTTGTTGAAATAAGGGCAAATGGTTTGATTCGACATTTCCTACGAATCGACTTAGCGAAATCCCCTATTTCATATAGGAATGATTTATCGGGCTCAGGATTGCTCTCTGATAATGGATCAGATTGCACCAATATCAGTCCGTTTTCTTTCAGTTATTCTAAGGCAAGAATTCAGCAACCCCTTAATCAAATAACTATTCATACATTGTTGAATAGAAATACGGGATTACAATCATTGATAATTTTGTCATCATTCAATTGTTTTCGAATGGGTCCATTCACCGATGTAAAATATCAAAATGTGATAAAAGAATCAATCAAAATGACAAAAGATCCTCTAATTTCAATTAAGAATCCGCGGAGGCCTTTAGGAACAGCCTTTCTAATTGTGAATGTTTATTCATTTTACCATTTACTAACTCATGATCAGATCTTGTTAAACAACTATTTGGAACTTGACAATTTAAAACAGACTTTTCAAGTAATTAAATATTATTTAATGGATGAAAACGAGAAAATTTATAACCCCGATCTATGCAGTAACATTATTTTCACTTTGAATTGGTATTTTCTCGATCCTAATTATTGTCAAACAATACTGAGTCTTGGTCAGTTTATTTGTGAAAATATATGTATAGCCAAAAGTGCACCACACCTAAAATCGGGTCAAGTTATACTTGTTCAAGTGGACTCTGTAGTAATACGACCCGCCAAGGCTTATTTGGCCACTCCAGGCGCAACTATTCATGGCCATTACGGGGAAATCCTGTACGAAGGAGATACTTTAATTACATTTATATATGAAAAATCGAGATCTGGCGATATAACCCAAGGGCTTCCAAAAGTGGAACAGGTGTTAGAAGTGCGTTCGATTGATTCAATATCGATGAATCTAGAAAA